ACCAATATTATTGTTTCTTCGTGTAGATTAGAAATTGAAATGGGGCGTGGCCAAGCGGTAAGGCAACGGGTTTTGGTCCCGCTATTCGGAGGTTCGAATCCTTCCGTCCCAGCGCATATCCATTTTTTTATGCTCCATTATTCTGATAGAAAGAAGTAGGGGAGTGGATAGGAGTTAATCCATATTAATTTAAATATATGTATATGTGTCTATTCGAATTTCATTAACAAATGATCAAGTTCCATATCATATAGAAATATGTTATGGAGCCAATGTTTTTCTTTGAATCTCATTTTATTTAGGTATTTCGTGTTTGGCTCTAATGAAAAATTGGAAATCTATGTAACGATTGAGGCAGGGGTGATTTATCCTATCCCTTTTATTTTATTCACTTTATGACAAGAGTCGATTATTCAAATATTACGCAACTCCATGTTAAAGTTAAACAAGATACATACCATATAATCATATAAAATGAGGAGATGTTTAGCTTATATGGTATGTATCGTTCGACAATAATTTTTTGGTTTTTGTGAAAAAGATTTGTGAGCCTTTAAATTATTTAAACTGAAATTATTTAAATTCAATATTCTAAAATATCTATCACAGTGACAACTGTTCAGTCTAGCTGATAGATACGAAAATCCCTCCCAATTTTTTTTTCGATTTTGATTTTCGTAATCAGATGAAAAGAATAAAGATTCAAATCTTAACTTACATCATTTTTTTATACATCTCATGAAAAAAAATTGGATTTCTTTCTTCTTTTCTTTGATCTATTTAGCTATTTTCAATTAAATCAGTGATGAGTCAATTAAAAAAGAAAGACTTATGTTCCTATGAAGATCAAACGTGATGCTTATTGTCCAATTTTCTTTAAATTAAATCAAATTAAATAATGATGTCTAAATAGGAAACTTTTTCAATTTCAATTAGAAATATTTTTAATAAATATTTTGAATGATTCCTTGGAAGTGGAATCTTTGGTACTCAAAAAGTAGGAAATCGTTTAATCTATCCTATTGAGTCACTTGAAGATGTAGATTCAAAAAGTTATTCGTTTATATATTTCTATTTCTTTCTATTATCTATAGATTATTTATGTATGTTAAAGATGCTGTCTTGCTAATACTTTTTCAGAAAAATCGTTCCACATATCATATATAGAAGAAGAAGTCTAGATTACGATGTCTATGGACAGCTGAACCAATGACTATTCATGATTCCATAATTGAATCAATTCCATACCGGTTCCAAATTAGAGGAATATTATGGTAAAACTTCGTTTGAAACGATGTGGTAGAAAGCAACGTGCGACTTGAAGGACACGATCCGTTGTGGATTTTTACATCCACCATTTTCGATTTATCTAGGAATGAGGATGCTCTTGGCTCGACATTGTTTGTTCTGTTACACTCGAATCCTTCGTTTTTTGTTGGGTTGTAAATAGTCCACGATGGAGCTCGAGTAGAAAGGATTAATTCATTTCTCGGGGGCAAGGATCTAGGGTTAATGCCAATTAATCAATTGGAACAACTTCGTAAATGTATCTTCCATATATAGAAATCGAAAGGATCCAATTCGAGCAAGTTTCCAAGTCAAAAGCAAAACTTGTTGGAATTGATCAAACTTTTTTCGATTCAAAGTGTATCATGCGGGAATCAACATAGGATTCTTTGCTAGAAAGAAATCAAAAAGGGTATGTTGCTGCCATTTTGAAAGGATTAAGAAGCACCGAAGTAATGTCTAAACCCACTGATTAAAAATAAGGATAAAGGATCTAAGAACAAGGAAACACCATTTTGATTGTCTCAATAGTCTCAATAACTGGATCAGACTAAAGAATCCAAATCGAATTTAAACGAGACAAACAAAAGGGAGTAAAGACCACTCAATAAATGAAATTGACTAAAGATTTTTCCTTTGAGCTATTTGAGAGTTATCCAACTTGAGTTATGAGTACGAATGGTTTCTTTTTCATTTTCAGTAAGAAAAAAAGACTGAAATCATAGTCTAATTGATTTTATAGGCCCATTTGTCATTTAATTTCTTAGAATTGCATACATAGACAAACCTTTGAATCAAATCATTTTTTCTCGAGCCGTACGAGGATAAAACTTCCTATACGGTTCTAGGGGGGGTATTGTTCATCTACATCTATCCCAATGAGCCGTCTATCGAATCGTTGCAATTGATGTTCGATCCCGAAGAGAAGGAAAAGATCTTAGAAAAGTGGGCTTTTATGATCCAATCAAGAATCAAACTTATTTAAATGTTCCTGTTATTCTATATTTCCTTGAAAAAGGTGCTCAACCCACAGGAACTGTTCAGAATCTTTTAAAGAAAGCGGAAGTTTTTAAGGAACTTCCGTCTAATCAAATGAAATTCAATTAAAGAAAAAAGAAATACCTAAGGGGGGGGTAGCGACTTGTATATAACTTTGTATAATTTTTCTCTACTTGTTTTTTTGATTTCCCCCCCTTTTCTGCTGTATTCGTAT